GTTAGCATTATTGTAATAGTGTAAATAGATACACTTTGAAAAAATCAAATTCACGAGTCGAGGTTTTCCTGTTTCCGGGGGGTTTGCAGGAGTGATAAGGATCTCACGAGTGTGGGGGGGTAGGGGGGGTTTAACGCGCAAAAGCCGAGGGGGCAGAATAAGGATATGTTAGGAGAAAAAATCAACCTTTATGCTCTTGATATCAGTTATGCAACCCTTCTATGAATATCTCTTATCATGGTACTTTTGGCTTGGAACCAAGGAAATGTTCAACCTTGTCTGTCATATCTGTATGCACTGTGAAATGTCAAGTGAAAGGAAAAAGAGAAAAGAGAACCCCTTGCCCCTTAGAAGGAACGCTCGGCATGCTGGGTAACGAGTCAAATGTATTCCACCATTAACTTATGCCAGCGTCAAGGAAAGAATGGGGAATGATTTCAATTAATGGCCCTGAAATAGGAACCAAATGCCAGGAATAATTCACTAAGTGAAACCCCCACGATATTTGTCCCTCACCTTCAATAAGAGTATGCATTAAGAAATCAACTGATGGTGGTCTCTTACTACATTAAGATGGTTTTTCTTGGCGGGATTTTGAGTCCTGGTATAACTTAACTAATGGATTATTGTGTTAGGTCTTAAATCTCGTATATTCCTATATAATATATCTTTGAGTCTTGGTTTATAGTCTATGTATTTCTTCAATTGACAAATATGTTTAATTTATTTGTATGTTTATGTCCAGTAATGTGATAATTCATCATGAACTAAATCAATTAATGTTTGTCGGACAATATATGTACTAGTACATACACTGTATGGTTTAGTTATGGTATGGGGGTATTACATATATGTACTTTGCGGCAGAATCCGGCAAAGAATAGTTTAAGTTAGAATCCTAGCTTTGGGAGTTAGGGGTGGGGGTTAAAATCCCTCTTCTTTGAAGCAGTAGGAAGGACTTTAACCTTCGGCGTCCGGTTTACAAGACCGGCGCTCTGTGCGCTGAGCTACTAGTGCATTGTCATTCGAGTACTTTGTTTTCTACTCAGCTGATGGCTGGGGTGAGAACAAGGAAGAGGAAGAAGTAGAGGAATGATGCAACTTGGCCAATAATAATAAAGGGGTGTTCAACAGGTATGCCCCCGATTCAAGTTAGAATAGCAACATCGGCAACTAAGAGCCAGAACAGGAATTGTGTAAGAGGACGGAAGGTTAGGCTTCGTTGTTTTGAGGTGTGGAGAATGGGGACTACTATAAGGACCAGGATTGATGACAGGAGGGCTAAAACGCCACCAAGTTTGTTTGGAATTGATCGCAGAATAGCGTAGGCAAATAGGAAGTATCATTCAGGCTTGATATGAGGGGGTGTAACTAGGGGGTTAGCGGGGGTGAAGTTGTCTGGGTCACCTAGCAGGTTGGGGGAGAAGAGAGCTAGAGAAATTAGTGCAAATAGAAGAGCTGCAAAGCCAAGGAGGTCTTTGTAGGAGAAGTATGGGTGGAATGAAATTTTGTCTGCGTCGGAGTTGAGTCCTGTGGGGTTGTTTGAACCTGTTTCGTGGAGGAAAATAAGATGGACTACGGTTGCGGCTGCAATGATGAAGGGCAGGAGGAAGTGGAATGCGAAGAATCGGGTGAGGGTGGCGTTGTCTACAGAGAAGCCTCCTCAGATTCATTGGACAAGGGAGTTGCCGATGTAGGGGACAGCAGAGAGAAGGTTAGTAATGACGGTAGCTCCTCAAAAGGACATTTGGCCTCAGGGAAGGACGTACCCAACGAAAGCAGTCATCATTACAAGAAGGAGCAGGACTACACCAACGCTTCAGGTTTCTTTATAGAGGTATGAGCCGTAGTAAAGGCCACGCCCAATGTGGAGGTAGATGCAGATGAAGAAGAAAGATGCGCCGTTGGCGTGCATATTTCGGATTAGTCAGCCGTAATTTACATCTCGGCAGATGTGTGCGACTGAGGAGAAGGCGGTTGCGATGTCAGATGTGTAGTGCATGGCGAGGAAGAGGCCTGTGAGGATTTGGGCGGCGAGACAAAGGCCAAGTAGAGAACCAAAGTTTCATCAAACAGAAATATTAGCTGGGGCGGGGAGGTCAACTAGTGCGTCGTTGGCAATTTTAAGTAAAGGGTGGGTTTTTCGTAGGTTAGCCATTATAGGTTCCTGTAGTTGAAATACAACGGTGGTTTTTCAAGCCATTAGTCCTGGTTAGAGTCCTGGTGGGAATTATGGCTTATATTATGTATTTATTATTGTTTGGACTTGTTGTTGGGTTAGCAGCGGTTGCGTCTAACCCATCTCCTTATTTTGCAGCATTAGGGTTGGTGGTGGTAGCGGGGATGGGGTGCGGTGTGTTAGTTGGGCATGGGGGGTCTTTCTTGTCCTTGATTTTATTTTTGATTTATCTAGGAGGGATGCTGGTGGTATTTGCGTACTCAGCAGCTTTAGCTGCTGAGCCTTATCCTGAGGGATGGGGAAGCTGGCCTGTGTTGGGGTTGATGTTGGTGTATTTAGTGGGTGTCTTGGTCAGCTCTGGGCTGTTTTTAGGGGGGTGGTATAAGGAGTCTTGGGTGTCGGCTGATGAACTAAGTGAGCTATCCATATTTCGGGGAGATGTAGGAGGTGTTGCATTAATGTACTCAGCAGGGGGCGGGCTGTTGATCTTAGGGGCGTGGGTATTATTATTAACTTTGTTTGTGGTTTTGGAGTTACCTCGGGGGCTAAATCGAGGGGCATTGCGGGCCGTTTAGCTCAGGAGAAGAAGTGTAGCGAGGGCTGTGGTAAAGAAGAATAGAGAGAGGTAGGTTTTGATTATTCCTCGCTGAATATTATTAGTAGTGGAGATTAGAGGTGTGTTTAGGGCAGTAATAGCTTTAGGGCCAGTTTTTTCTAGTCAGGTTTGGTCAACTATTTGGCTGGCGATGGTTTGGCCTAGGAGGAGGTTGAGTTTGGGAGAGGCCCGGTGGATAATCGCTGGAAAGAACCCTAGTATGTTTGAAAAGTGGTGTAGGGGGAGGTGAGGGGTGGGCTTGAATTGTTTGCTTGTCAGGGAAGCAAGTTCTAGGGCTGTTAAGACTCCGAGGATTGTTACGGCGAGAGCGGCAAGCTTAAGCAAAGGGGGTATGGACATGACAGGGGTTTTTAGGGGCAGGATGTTTGAGGTAATTAGAAGGCCTGCGATAATGCTTCCTCAGGCGAGTCGTTTGATAGGGTTGATTACAGCTGGGTTGTTTTCGTTGATTGGGGAGAGAGGGTTAAATCGAGGGTGGCCCATAGAGACGAAGAAGACTACTCGGAGGCTATATACAGCTGTAAAGGATGTGGCTAGTAGGGTAAGGACTAGGGCTCAGGCGTTCAGGTATGATGTGTTTAGTGCTTCAATGATTGCGTCTTTGGAGAAGAAGCCTGCGAGGAAGGGGGTGCCCGTTAGAGCAAGGCTGCCCAGGGTCAGGCAGGAGGAGGTGAAGGGGGCGAGGTTATGCATGCCTCCTATTTTGCGGATGTCTTGCTCGTCGTTTAGGCTGTGAATAATAGACCCCGAGCATAAGAATAGTATTGCTTTGAAGAAGGCGTGGGTGCAGATGTGGAGAAAGGCAAGTTGTGGTTGGTTTAGGCCAATTGTCACTATCATTAATCCGAGCTGGCTTGATGTAGAAAATGCAACAATTTTTTTGATGTCATTCTGGGTGAGGGCGCAGGTGGCAGTAAATAGGGTGGTTAGGGCTCCTAGGCATAAGCAGGTGGTTAGAGCTGTTGGGTTGTCTTCTATCATTGGGCTTAGTCGGATGAGAAGAAAGATACCGGCTACGACCATCGTACTTGAATGTAGTAGGGCAGAGACCGGTGTTGGACCTTCCATTGCGGAAGGAAGTCAGGGGTGAAGTCCAAATTGGGCGGATTTGCCAGTTGCAGCTAGAATGAGGCCTAGGAGAGGGAGTGTGAGATCAAAGCCTTTAGCGGCAGCGAACATTTGTTGCATTTCTCAGGAGTTTAGGTTTATTGCAATTCATGCTATGGCAAGGATGAGGCCAATGTCTCCAACACGGTTGTAGAGCACGGCTTGGAGGGCCGCGGTGTTGGCGTCTGCTCGGCCGTACCATCAGCCAATAAGGAGAAAGGACATGATTCCGACGCCTTCTCAGCCAATAAAAAGTTGGAACATGTTGTTTGCTGTAACAAGAATAATTATTGCGATGAGGAAAACCAGGAGGTACTTAAAGAAACGGTTCATGAAGGGGTCTGCGTGCATATACCAGGAGGCAAACTCAAGGATGGATCAGGTCACGTAAAGTGCAATAGGGGTGAAGATAATAGAGTAGAAGTCGAACTTTAAGCTGATGTTAATGTCAAAGGTGAGGGTATTAGTTCAAGCTCAGGTTGTGGTGATGGTTTCGGCCCCCTCGTTGAGGAAAAGAAAGAGGGGGAGAAGACTAACGAAGAAAGCTAGTTTTACTGCTGTTTTAACGTGGGTTAGAGCCCAGTCGGGGTGTTGTGTTTTAGGTGAGAGGGTTGTAAGGACAGGGAAGAGGAGAAGTAGAAAAATTAATGTGAGGCTTGAGGCTATTATGGTAGGGGTGTGGTACATAGCTGCTACTTGGATTTGCACCAAGAGTTTTTGGTTCCTAAGACCAACGGATGAGCTGTTATCCTTTAGAAGCCCTCGAGTGAACCTTGGAGTTTAACCAGGGGGGCGATGATTAGCAGTCATCGTTGCTATCGAGCCTCTCTCGGTGGATAAGGGGATTTTAACTCCTGTCTTTAGAATCACAATCTAATATTTTGGTTAAACTATATCTACAGGCGGTTCATCCTCAGATTAATTCGGGCTTGGCGATAAGGAGGATGAGGGGAATAAGGTGGAGGGTGATCACAAGGTGTTCTCGTGAATAGGTGGGGTCAAGTGCAAGGATGTGGGCAGGGATGGGGCCCCGTTGTGTCATCAAAAACATGTAGAGGGAATAACCCGCTGTAATGAGGGTGCCGGCCCCTGTTAGTACTAGGGTCCATCATGATCAGTTAAATAGGGAGGTGAGGATCATTAGTTCACCCATTAAGTTAGGGAGGGGTGGGAGGGCTAGATTAGCAAGGCTAGCAATAAATCATCAGGCGGTTATGAGTGGGAGGACCATCTGCAAGCCTCGTGCCAGGACCATTGTTCGGCTGTGAGTGCGCTCATAGTTAGTGTTGGCTAGGCAAAATAGGGCTGAGGATGTGAGACCGTGGGCAATCATAAGAATAAGGGCCCCTGTTAGTCCTCAGGGGGTTTGAATAAGAATCCCTGCTGCGACGAGGCCCATGTGGCTAACTGATGAATAAGCGATTAGGGACTTCAGATCTGTTTGGCGAAGGCAGATAGAGCCGGTCATGATCACCCCTCAGAGGGCAAGAACAATAAAGGGGTAGCTGAGTTCTTTGGTAAGAGGCTCTAGTATAGTTATTATACGAATTATTCCGTAACCTCCTAGTTTTAGGAGGACGGCTGCTAGAATTATTGAGCCTGCAATAGGTGCCTCTACGTGAGCTTTAGGCAGTCAAAGGTGGGCCCCATATAGTGGTATTTTTACTAAAAATGCTAGTAGGCAGCCGGCCCATCAGAATTTGTCGGCGTAGGTGGAAAGTTGAAGGGGGGCTGTGTATTGAAGGGTGAGAAGGGATAAGGTGCCTGCTGTATTTTGCAGGAGGAGGAGGGCGACTAGAAGGGGGAGGGAGCCGGCAAGAGTGTAAAATAAGAAGTAGGTGCCCGCATTTAAGCGTTCAGTTTGGTTTCCTCAGCGGGTGATAATAATAAGGGTAGGAATGAGGGTGGCTTCAAATATAATATAAAACATGATTACTTCGGTAGCGCCGAAAGCTAAAATTAAGAAGATTTGGAGGGAGGTAAGGAGGGTAATGTACATTCGTTGACGATTTTCTGGTTCTGAGGAGGTGTGGTTTTGGCTAGCCAGAATTATTAGAGGGAGAAGTCAGCAGGTAAGCACAAGAAGGGGCGTGGATAAGGGGTCGGTGGCTATGTAGGGGTTTAGAGCGGTTCAGCCGGTCTCTGCGGGGGTTTTTAGTCAGGTCAGGCTTGCGACTGCAATAACTAGGCTGTAGAGAAGGGCTGTTGATCAGAGTTGGCGCAGGGGGATGAGCCAGGTTACGGGAAGAAGCATAACAGTTGGGATAAGAATTTTTAGCATTGTAGGAGGTTTAGGCTTTGGAGGCGGTCAGTGCCATGGGTTCGGGCAGTGGCAACTAGTAGGGCCAGGCCTGCACTTGCTTCACAGGCTGAGAAGGCTAGGAGAATCATTGGGGAGGTTGAAAAATTTGTGGAGTCTAACTGTAGGGTTCAGAGGGAGAGGGCAATAAATAGGGATAATATTATGCCTTCTAAACATAACAGGGCGGAGAGCAGGTGGGAGCGGTGGAATGCTAGTCCTGCTAATCCTAGGATAAATGTTGATGAAAAGGCAAAGTGGGCGGGGGTCATTAGGCGGTTGTGGACTTTAACCACAAGTTTTTGAGCCGAAATCAAATGTTTTTCTTAAACTAACCTCCTATTCGGCTCACTCTAGTCCGCCTTGGAGTCATTCGTAGATCAGGCCGAGGGTAAGAAGAAGAAGGACGGCGGATGCTCAGGAGAAAGCTATGAGGGGCGTTGAGAGTTGGTCTCCTCAGGGGAGAGGCAGGAGGAGGGCAATCTCTAGGTCAAAGAGGAGAAACAGGATAGCGACTAAGAAAAATCGCAGGGAGAAGGGCAGCCGGGCTGACCCAAGGGGGTCAAAGCCACATTCATATGGGGAAAGCTTTTCGTAGTCTGGGGACATCTGGGGGAGTCAGAATGATACAATGGCTAGGATGGTAGAAAGGGTGATTGAGATAAGGATAACAGTTGTGACCAAGTTCATTATCTTTCCTTGGGTTTGAACCAAGACTAAGTGATTGGAAGTCACTGGTACTAGCGTTAATACTAGAAAGATTATGATCCTCATCAGTAGATAGAGATATAAAGGAATAGTCAGACTACGTCTACGAAGTGTCAATACCAGGCGGCGGCTTCGAATCCAAAGTGATGTTCAGAGGTGAAGTGATACTGAATTTGTCGAAGGAGACAGATGGCTAGGAAGGTAGAGCCAATGATTACATGGAGGCCATGAAAGCCTGTTGCTACAAAAAAGGTAGAGCCATAAACTCCGTCCGCAATTGTGAAGGGGGCTTCATAGTATTCTATTCCTTGAAGAAAGGTGAAGTAGAAGCCGAGGAGAATAGTTAGTGCTAGTGATTGAATTGCCTGTTTTCGTTCGCCTTCCATAATGCTGTGGTGGGCTCAGGTAACTGTTACACCTGAGGCAAGAAGGACTGCTGTGTTTAGAAGGGGGACTTCGAATGGGTCGAGTGTGGTAATGCCCGTAGGGGGTCAGCATCCTCCCAGCTCAGGGGTGGGGGCCAGGCTTGAATGGTAGAAAGCTCAGAAGAATCCTAGGAAAAAGAAGACTTCAGAAGTGATGAAGAGAATTATTCCATAACGTAGTCCTTTTTGTACAGGGGGTGTGTGGTGTCCTTGAAATGTTCCTTCTCGGACGATATCACGTCATCATTGGTATATTGTTAGGAGGAGAAGAACTAAGCCTAGGGTTATTAGGGTTGTGGAGTGGAAGTGTATTCAGATTGCTAGGCCTGATGTTATTAGGAGGGCGGCAACTGCGCCTGTCAGGGGTCAGGGGCTAGGGTCAACTATGTGGTATGCGTGTGCTTGATGGGCCATTAGACGTTTTCTTGTAGGTAGAGGCTTAAAAGGAGAACAAATACGTATGCTTGAATTATAGCAACGGCAACTTCTAGTAGGGTGAGGAGGAAGAGGAGAATTGATGTGAGGATGGCAACTGTAGGTATTAAGGGGAGGAGGACAAAGGCAGCGGTGGCGATTAGTTGAATGAGTAGGTGACCTGCTGTCAGGTTGGCTGTAAGTCGGACTCCTAGGGCAAGAGGTCGGATAAAGAGGCTAATTGTCTCGATGATAATTAGCACGGGGATCAGAGGGGTTGGAGTTCCTTCCGGTAGAAGGTGACCAAGGGCGTGGGTGGGTTGGTTTCGCATTCCAATAATAACAGTTGCTAGTCAGAGGGGCACCGCAAATGCCATGTTAAGGGATAGTTGGGTGGTAGGGGTGAACGTGTAGGGGAGAAGGCCTAGCATGTTGAGTGTAATAAGGAAGAGTATGAGTGAGGTAAGCAGGGTAGCTCATTTGTGGCCGCCGAGGCTAATTGGTTGGAATATTTGTTGCGTGAACCGGTTGATAAATCAACCTTGCAGGGTTAGGAGGCGGCTGTTTAGTCAGCGGGTTGTTGGCTTGGGGTAAAGAATTCAGGGAAGGCTAAGAGCAAGGGCTATCAGGGGGATACCAAAGAGCGTAGGGCTTATAAACTGGTCGAAGAAGCTTAGTGTCATGGTCAGGTTCAGGATTCTGCTTTTGGTTTTTCTGTGCTTTGAGGGGTTGGTTCATTAGGAAAAATATGGGCTAAGACTTTTGGGGGAATTACGATCAAGAAAACTAGTCAGGAGAAGACTAAGATGGCAAATCAGGGTGCGGGGTTGAGTTGCGGCATCTCGCTAGGGGTGGTTGGGAGTCACCAATCTTTAGCTTAAAAGGCTAACGCTATTCCCGATTTAGCTTCTTAGCGAAGCGTCTTCAAGTATTAGGGATGATCAGTTTTCAAAATGTTCGAGAGGAACTGCTTCAACTACAATTGGCATAAAGCTGTGATTAGCTCCGCAAATTTCGGAGCACTGTCCGTAGAACACCCCGGGGCGGGAAGCGATGAAGGCTGTTTGGTTTAGGCGTCCTGGGACGGCATCCATTTTTACCCCAAGGCTGGGGACTGCTCAGGAGTGAAGGACGTCTTCGGCAGAGACTAAAACTCGAATAGGGGATTCTACGGGGATGACCATTCGGTGGTCAGCTTCAAGAAGGCGGAACTGGCCGGGTGTGAGGTCTTGGGTGGGGATCATGTATGAGTCAAACCCGAGGTCTTCATAATCTGTGTATTCGTAGCTTCAGTATCATTGGTGTCCCATGGCTTTGATGGTGAGGTGGGGGTCATTGATTTCGTCTATCAGGTAAAGGATTCGCAGTGAGGGGAGGGCAATAAGAATGAGGATAATAGCTGGGAGAACTGTTCAGATAATTTCAATTTCTTGGGAGTCTAGAATAAATTTATTTGTTAGCTTAGTTGTTACTATAGCTACAATAATGTAAAGTACCAGCGTGCTAATAAGGAGCACAATCATTAGAGCATGGTCGTGGAAGTGAAGAAGTTCTTCTATTACAGGTGAAGCTGCATCTTGAAATCCTAGTTGAGAAGGGTGTGCCATATTTCAAGACACGCGGGGGTTTAACCCACGACTCTGCCTTGACAAAGCAGTGTAATATCTATTTTACTAGTGTCTTATTAAAGAAAGTGACAGAGCGGTTATGTGGTTGGCTTGAAACCAATTTACGGGGGTTCAATTCCTTCCTTTCTCGTTTATTATTGGGTCAGGCCCTAGGCTTGTTGAATTTGAACAAATGCAGGTTCTTCAAAGGTGTGGTAAGGTGGCGGGCAGCCGTGTAGTCATTCTACATTTGTTGCGGTTAGTTCCACAGAGAGGACTTCCCGTTTTGCGGCGAAGGCTTCTCAGATAATAAATAAGAACATAATTACGGCGACTAGGGAGATGAGAGAGCCAATAGAAGAGATTGTATTTCAAAGGGTGTAGGCGTCTGGGTAGTCAGAGTACCGTCGAGGCATCCCGGCAAGCCCTAGGAAGTGTTGTGGGAAGAATGTTAGGTTTACACCAACAAACATTACTCCGAAGTGGATTTTTGTTCAAGTGCTGTGAAGTGTATAGCCAGAAAACAGCGGGAATCAGTGAACAAATCCGGCTACAATGGCGAATACGGCTCCTATAGATAGGACGTAGTGGAAGTGGGCAACTACATAGTAGGTGTCGTGAAGGACGATGTCGAGTGAAGAATTGGCCAGGACAATTCCTGTTAGGCCCCCTACTGTGAATAAGAAGATGAACCCAAGAGCTCATAGAAGGGGTGTTTCTCATTTAATTGCTCCTCCGTGGAGGGTTGCTAGTCAGCTGAAAACTTTTACACCAGTTGGAATGGCGATAATCATTGTGGCAGATGTAAAGTATGCTCGGGTGTCTACGTCTATCCCGACAGTAAACATATGATGGGCTCAGACAATAAAGCCAAGAAGGCCAATGGCCATCATAGCTCAGACCATGCCCATGTAACCGAAAGGTTCTTTTTTACCGGAGTAGTAGGCAACGATGTGGGAGATCATTCCAAAGCCTGGGAGAATTAGAATGTAGACTTCGGGGTGTCCGAAGAATCAGAAGAGGTGTTGGTAAAGAATTGGGTCTCCCCCTCCGGCAGGGTCGAAGAAGGTGGTATTAAGGTTACGGTCTGTAAGTAGCATAGTGATGCCAGCGGCTAGAACTGGCAGGGAGAGAAGGAGAAGGACGGCAGTAATTAAGACAGCTCAGACGAAAAGTGGTGTCTGGTACTGAGAAATTGCTGGAGGTTTCATATTGATAATAGTTGTAATGAAGTTAATGGCTCCTAAAATTGATGAAACACCTGCTAGGTGGAGGGAGAAGATCGTTAGGTCTACGGATGCACCTGCGTGGGCTAGGTTCCCGGCTAGGGGTGGGTAGACTGTTCAGCCTGTTCCTGCCCCGGCTTCAACACCAGAGGAAGCAAGGAGAAGAAGGAAAGAAGGAGGGAGTAGTCAAAAGCTCATGTTGTTCATTCGGGGGAATGCCATATCAGGAGCTCCGATCATGAGGGGAATAAGTCAGTTTCCAAAACCTCCAATCATGATTGGCATTACTATAAAGAAAATTATTACAAAGGCGTGTGCTGTTACGATGACGTTATAAATCTGGTCGTCTCCGAGGAGAGAGCCAGGTTGGCTCAGTTCTGCCCGAATAAGAAGGCTTAGGGCAGTGCCTACTATTCCGGCCCAAGCACCAAATACTAGATAAAGGGTGCCGATGTCTTTGTGATTGGTTGAGAAGAATCAACGTGTGATTGCCACAGGTAAGATGGCTGAGATTTAAGCGGTGGATTGTAGCCCCATAGACAGAGGTTTGAGTCCTCTTCTTACCAAGCCCCGAGGTGTTAAACATATTAGATTGCAAATCTTAAGAGGCAGGTTAGCCCCTGCCGGGGCTTTCCCCCGCCTATTTTTGCTCTGCTAGGCGGGGGAAAGGGTAGACGGATGCTCGCTGGTTTGAGCGCTTAGCTGTTAACTAAGAGTTTGTAGGATCGAGGCCTGCCTGTCTAGGAAGGCTTTAGCTTAATTAAAGTGTCTGCTTTGCACGCAGAAGATGTGGGTTAGTGTCCCGTAAGTCTTATCAGGGGCTGGGAGATTCTCACTCCCGCTTAGGGCTTTGAAGGCCCTTGGTCTGGGTGCTATCCTAAGTCCCTTAGGGGGCCAAGAGGGCCGTAATAGCGGGTGTTAGGGGGAGGAGGCAGGTTGCTATAGCGGTAGAGACGGCTAGGGGGAGGGTGAGTTGGTTTGAGGTGAGCCGTCAGGGGGTGGTACCGGCTAGGTTATTAGGGGATATCGTCAGAGTTATGGCGTAGGAGAGTCGTAGGTAGAAGTATAGACTGAGGAGGGCTGAGAGGGCAGCTACTGTGGCTGTGAGGGCCAGGTCTTGTTTAGAAAGTTCTTGAAGAATGAGTCATTTAGGCATAAATCCTGTGAGGGGAGGAAGGCCGCCTAGAGAGAGGAGGATGAGGGGCGTAAGGGAGGTAATAATAGGGGCCTTGGTTCAGGAGGTGGCAAGGGCATTAATAGTCGTAGCTTTATTCAGTTTAAAAATTAGGAATGTGGAGAACGTTATAACGAAGTAGGTAAGAAGGGTAAGGAGAGTGAGAGAGGGGGAGAACTGGAGGACTAAGATTATTCAGCCTAGATGGGCGATTGAGGAGTAGGCAAGGATTTTCCGCAGCTGGGTTTGATTTAGGCCTCCTCAGCCCCCAACTAGTGTAGATGCTAGTCCAAGGGTGATGAGAATTGTAGAGTTGGTGGGGTTAACTTGGAGAATAAGGGCAAAGGGGGCTAGTTTTTGTCAGGTGGAGAGGATTAAGCCTGTGGTTAGGTCTAGCCCTTGAAGAACTTCGGGGAGTCATGCATGGACTGGTGCTAGTCCAATCTTTAGAGCAAGTGCTAGGGTGATGATGGTAGTAGGGAGGGGGTGTGACATTTGTTGGATCTCCCACTGGCCTGAGAGTCAGGCGTTTGTGACGCTGGCAAAGAGTAGTATTGCGGCGGCAGTTGCTTGAGTTAAGAAATATTTGGTGGTAGCTTCTACGGCGCGGGGGTGGTGAAATTGGGCTATTAAGGGAATGATGGCTAGGGTATTAATTTCAAGGCCTATTCAGGCAAGGAGTCAGTGGGAGCTCGCAAAGGTAATTGTAGTCCCTAGGCCAAGGCCGAATAGCAGGATGGCTAGGATGTAAGGGTTCATTAGTAAAGGAAGGGTTTTAACCAACATGTTTGGGGTATGGGCCCAAAAGCTTATTTAGCTGACCTTACTAGGAAGTGGTGTAGTGGAAGCACTAAGAGTTTTGATCTCTTCAGGTAGGGTTCGAGTCCCTTCTTTCTAAGGAGCTGGAGGGACTTTAACCCTCATTATTCACTCTATCAAAGTGGCCCTTTGCTTCAGGCACGGCTCCAGGGCTAGAGTTGAGGGGGGAGACCAGTGAATGCGATGGGAAGGGAGAGATGTCAAATGACCAGAGCAAGTGTAAGGGGGAGGAAGTTTTTTCAGATTAGGTGCATTAGTTGATCGTATCGGAAGCGAGGGTAGGATGCACGAACTCATAGGAAGACTACCGAGAGAAGTGCGGCTTTGGTCATGAGTGTAATGGATGTAAGTTCAGGGGTGTGGTGAAGAAGGGATGACCCTAGGAATAGGACTGCAGACAGTGTATTTATGAGTAGAATATTGGCGTATTCTGCCAGAAAGAAGAGTGCAAAGGGGCCTCCTGCATATTCAACGTTAAAGCCCGAAACTAGCTCGGATTCGCCTTCTGTAAGGTCGAAGGGAGCTCGATTTGTCTCTGCAAGGGTTGAGATGTATCATATGGCTGCGAGAGGTCAAGCGGGTAGAATTAGTCATGTGCTTTCTTGGGCGACGCTAAAGGTTTGAAGAGTAAATCCGCCGGTGAAGATGATAGCGTTTAAAAGGATTAGTCCTAAGCTAACCTCATAGGAAATGGTTTGGGCTACAGCTCGAAGGGCCCCGATTAAGGCATATTTTGAATTTGAAGCTCACCCAGAGCCTAAAATGGAGTAGACAGCCAGGCTGGAGAGGGCAAGAATAAATAGGATTCCCAGTGTTATGTCTGCTATAGGAAATGGAAGGGGCATAGGGGCTCAGAGGGTAAGAGCAAGTGTTAGTGCTAGCATGGGGGCAAGGAGGAAAAGAACGGGGGAAGAAGTGGAGGGGCGGACCGGTTCTTTTATAAAAAGTTTTAGGCCGTCTGCGATGGGTTGGAGGAGGCCATAGGGGCCTACAACATTAGGGCCTTTTCGTAGTTGTATGTAGCCTAGGACTTTTCGTTCAACTAGTGTAAGGAGGGCAACAGCTAGTAAGACGAATACGATAAGAATGAGGGGGTTAACAAGAAAGAGTATTAGTGTTGATATCATAGTTAAGGAGAGGATTTGAACCTCTATGGAAAGGGCTTAGGTCTTTTGCAATTACCGGGCTCTGCCACCTTAACAAGCCATTATCTAAGGCCAGGGGGATATGTCCTTTTGCCTACTTTAGTTGGTTTCATTAGGTAAGGAGGAGGCGTACTTTGAGCATGGGCCTCTTCTCTTCGGTCCTTTCGTACTAGAAGAGACCATAGCATAGATAGAAACTGACCTGGATTACTCCGGTCTGAACTCAGATCACGTAGGACTTTAATCGTTGAACAAACGAACCCTTAATAGCGGCTGCACCATTAGGATGTCCTGATCCAACATCGAGGTCGTAAACCCCCTTGTCGATATGGGCTCTAAAAGAGGATTGCGCTGTTATCCCTGGGGTAACTCGTTTCGTTGATCGGCATTGCCGGATCTTGATGGTCAGAATTTCTGTTGCTTAGAGCTGTAGCTCTTGGTTGTAGGAGGGGTGCTCCTATTCCACGTGGGGGATTTTTGTTTCCCCGCGGTCGCCCCAACCAAAAACATTAGGGCAGGGTCCAATTGGTTCTTCTTCTTGATAGGAGGGTGTTGACATGGTCTGCCCTGTTGTCTAAAGCTCCACAGGGTCTTCTCGTCTTATGGGTGTATCCCCGCTTCTGCACGGGGAGATCAATTTCATTGACTAGAAAAAGGAGACAGTTAAGCCCTCGTTATGCCATTCATACAGGTCTTCATTTAAAAGACAAGTGATTGCGCTACCTTTGCACGGTCAAAATACCGCGGCCGTTAAACTTATAGTCACAGGGCAGGCGGGACCTCTTATTTTAGGGTGACAAGAGGCGATGTTTTTGGTAAACAGGCGAGGCTTTAAGCATTTTTGCCGAGTTCCTTCTTTTTCTTTAGGTCTTTCCGCGTGAGCGCACTAGTGTGAGGTTAACGATAGTTTTTGGGCAATTTTCTGGTTGTCTGTTTGCGGCCCGGTTCCCTCTTTTTTTGGGGTCGTTAATGTTCGGTGGTTAGTCCGTTCCGATTTACACTTGTGCACGGAGAGAGTCTGGGCTCTCTTGTTACTCATATTAGCATGGTCGCTCCAATGGAGGAATTGGAAGACCTGATAGGTTAAGGGGAATAGGAATTTATGATCAGAATTAAGGGTTTGGAGAATATTTGAGCTTTAACGCTTTCTTCTAGGGGTGGCTGCTTTTAGGCCCACCGAAATATTTGACCTTGTTTGAGTTTGATCCTTATCCTCCTAATAAAGTTGTGTCTTGTTTCAAAGGGGCTGTACCCCCTTTGAGTAACTCTCTAGATTTCTTTGTGTCTCAATTAAGAACTACTATTAGGGAGGAAAGAATTCGAGAGGCTGAACTTCTATTCAATTCTCAGGTAACCAGCTATAACCGGGTTCGGTAGGTCTGTCACCTCTACTCAAAGCTCTTCCCACTCTTTTGCCACAGAGACGGGTTGGCCCTATTGTCAGGCTGTCTTGGAGTAGCTCACCTAGTTTCGGGTGGTCAAACTAAAATGCTTTTTGCTTGAGGGGCTCTTGCTAAAACATGATGCAAAAGGTACGAGGTAAAAGCTCTGCTTTTTTGTGCTTTACTGAGTTGTTTCATTTCTCTTTCAGCGTTCCCTTGCGGTACTTTTTCTATTGCGCCTGGTTCCTTTTCTATCGCCTATACTTAGGGGGGAGAATGATTTAGTTAGGTTGTTAAGTATGTTAGGGGTTATGGATAACTGAGTGTTGTAATTGTTTGGGCGGGCTAGCTATTAGGCTAGTCAGGGCTACCCGGTTCGCACGGGTGACTTCTCGGTGTAAGGGAGATGCTATACTGTTTAGCTAAGCTCTGGTTTGTCCAAGTGCACCTTCCGGTACACTTACCATGTTACGACTTGCCTCCCCTTTGCCTGAATTGTTTTTTATGTACAGTATAAAAGTGGCTTGGGGAGAGTGACGGGCGGTGTGTGCGCGCTTCAGGGCCAGTTTCAGCAGAACACTCTGTTTTCTGCTTACTACTAAATCCTCCTTCTAATGTTTTTTCATTACATTGTCCGTATATTCTGAGGTAGAGAATGTAGCCCATTTCTTCCCCTCTCATGTGCTACACCTCGACCTGACGTTTTGAGTTGTACTAGTTTTGCTTACTATTGGGCCTTCACAGGGTAAGCTGACGACGGCGGTATATAGGCGGGAAGAGCAAGGGAGGGTGAGGTTTAACGGGGGTTATCGGTTCTAGAACAGGCTCCTCTAGGTGGATCTAAAGCACCGCCAAGTCCTTTGGGTTTTAAGCTAGTGCTCGTAGTTCCCAGGCGGATGGTGGGTGTATTGTGCCATCAAAGTTTAGGGCTAGGCATAGTGGGGTATCTAATCCCAGTTTGTTCCCTAGCTTTCGTGGGTTCAGAAGGGTTAAAGCCACTTTCGTAGAGGGGCTTCATGCTCTCGGGAACGTATAACAGTATTGAGAGTGTTCAGCTTTAGTTTTGGTTTTCTCTTAACCACTCTTTACGCCGATGGCTATCAACTTGGACCTCTCGTATAACCGCGGTGGCTGGCACGAGTTTTACCGGTCCTGTAAGCTTTAACTAAGTCGAGTTTTCACTCATGGCTTAATGTTTATCACTGCTGAATTCCCTTGGGGGTGTGGCTAAGCAAGGTGTCATGGGCTAATAGGGATTAGGCGAGCCTGATACCAGCTCCTTGTTTCCGGGCAGGAAACTGTGGGGCATTCTCACGGGTGGGCGGATACTTGCATGTGTAAATCTAGCTAGAGCTGATAGAAAAGTCAGGACCAAGCCTTTGTGCCTACGGAACCACTCTAGGGTTCATCTTAACATCTTCAGTGTTATGCTTTAGTTAAGCTACGTTAGC